GATCCATAGGCCATCATGAGGAAGCACTTCTTCTATAGGAAGCTTTATTTTTACATAGAAAAAAATTCGCTCAAAAAAGATACCAGAAGATGTTAATCGTAAATGAGAAGATTGGTTGCAGAGAAAAAGTAAGACGGATTCATATTCACAAACATGAGAATTATACAGAAACAAAAAAAATCTTGGATTACTCTTTGAAAAAATAGAAATATAGTTATTTTGAAATTTTTTTGGAATAAAAAAACTATTACAATTATAATACTCTTGAAGAAAAAGCCCTAATAAATGCAAAGAAGAGGCATCTTTTACCCAATATCGAAGGGTTTGAACTAAGATTTGCAGATGAATCGGATAGGGTATTAGTACATCTGAAGCATACGTTAAATGTGTAAATTTTTCCTCTAAAAAAGGAAATATTGACTGAATTGATCGTAAATTATAATACTTTATGACTTCGCGACCCGGTAAGGAAGATGTTACTCGTAGGGCAAATGGCATTTCCACAATGCCGACAAACCCCTCTGATATCATTTGATAATACAAATTCTCATTGAACCCAAAAACTTGATTTTGGTTAGAATCTTTATGGGAAATAATCAAATGATTCGTTTGATACATTCGAAAAATTAAACGTTTTATAACCAGTAAACTATAATGATTGTGAGAACTCAAATTTTTTAAATTTTTTAAAAAGTTCCATCTAGTTAAACCACGATCACGAACAAATGCATACATATACTCCCGAAAGATAAGTGGGTATAGGAGTTGATATTTCCCGGATCTATCTAGCTCTAAAAATTCTGGATATTTCGTCATTTTAATTTTTTTTTACCGAAAATAGAATCGGATCTATTGGGTTATCAAATGATAACATAGTACGATAGAGTCAAAACAAGGTATTATCTTAAAAATAATAATAGGATACCTCGGAAAAAGATACGATTAAAAAACGGACTCTTGATCCTCCGTTTTTTCAACCAAGAGGTTTATGTTCGGATAACAAGATGGTAAGAAATCCTTTATTTTTTCAATCCAATCGCTCTTTTGATTAAAAAAAGATTTCTTTATCAATATACTGCCTTCTTCATACACATTTATTTCTACTACATATACATAATGGAGATAGCTAATAGTTAGGATTCAAAACAAATTGATAATACGCTCATGGTAAAAGTATTCCCCGCGTCAAGGACTAATATAGTTTTAACGTCTAATTAGATCGGGTAATCATTCAAAAATTAAGAACAGGAGCTCGTTACTTTTTCTTTTCCTATAATTGGAACCTATAGTTAGGATCTATCCATTTACTTAGTCGACCTAACTCTCAATTTAGTTTTAATTTCTTTGCTTGTTAATGTTAAATTAAGCAAGGTTTCACCCTATCCCCATAACAGTAAGAACAAAATATTCTTAGAATTCTTTATTTATACGACATGCTGTTTTTTCCAGTCATTTTTTTCAAGATCAGTCGTGGTCTTACAAACTCTACCGATGGTATAGACGAATCACTTGCTTCATACAAACGTGTAAAAGATGCTAGCCGCACTTAAAAGCCGAGTACTCTACCGTTGAGTTAGCAACCCGAACTAAAAAAATGAGTATGTCGTGTATAGATACAATAGGAATCCCAATAAAAAAAGAGATAAAATAGTACGACGCAATCAAAAAATTTAAAAAAGATAAAACAAACATAAAAAAATATAGAATAAATTTTGAACATAATAAAGATAAACCGAAGAGCGGGGAGAAATGGAGCAATTTATCCCCGCTCAGATTATATTTATTTGAGACATTATTGTCAATAGAAATGGGAATGTTGAGAAAAAAATACAATAAAAAAAAATTAAAATTTGTGAATTTACTAAAATCAAAAACTAAAGGTTTATTTTAGATTTATTTTTATATTAGATTGACACTACATTATAGAAGTGACATAAAAATATTAAAGCATTTACAAATAAATTAACCAAATCGAAAAGAAAAACCCCGTTTTATTCAATTAATATCAATCTAAGTAAAAAAGAAAGGATTAAGCCGTTACTTTTTTGTTCATAGAATTCCACTGAAGAATTCCCAGAACAGTCTACTTTTTTGGTTATAAAAGATGACACTATCGGGGAACAATAAGAAATATGATATAAAAGGAAAACTCTCTACTGGAGAAAAAATGGAAAATATTAGACAAAACTCTATAAAAATGGGCCACACCTTCTTTATTTTAATCTCCTTCTTGTTGTAGAGACAAGAGTTTTTCCCTGTTTTAAAACCCTTTATCTTTCTTTGCCTTGAATCATTGGGTTTAGACATTATGATTTTTTATCCTTTTAATCAAAATGGCTGCAACATACCTTTTTTTGTGATTTCTTTGTATCACCGAATCCTACTAAAGGTTAATTCTTGTGTAATAGACTTTTTATTTGATTGAAAGGTTTTTACAAATTCCAACAAATTTGAATTTACGGGGTACTTGAATTGGCCCTTTTGGATTTCCATATAGAAAATATACTTAACAAAGTAATCCTAAATTATTAATTTTTATATAAATATATATACACATATAAACTAAAGAAAATCTAATAAAATAAAAATATCTACTAAATAATATATTTAGATATATTAATTTAGTAATTAAATATAATAGTACTGCAATTCTAAAGAAGTATATTTGGAATCCGCGTCATAAAATAACAGGGTATTTACTCGATCTTTATAAGATAAATTCAACAATTTCACATGTTATTCTTCGAATATTAAACTAAGAATGAGTTTATCAATTTTATAAATGGATAACAATTTAATTCGTGGGTTATTTGCACTCTATTAAATTTGTGAAAAAAGATATTATTCATAGAAGACTCATAATAGAAGACTCATAAAAAAGAAGAATAATAATTTTTTTTTACTGTTAAACAGAAGATCATTCAAAAAAAATCAAACGTTTTTCTTATTTCTTTTGATATAGATGGAGTAAGCCTATAGTAATTTTTAACTATCTTGAGTATGTATACAGATACACACTGGGACGGAAGGATTCGAACCTCCGAATACCGGGATCAAAACCCGTTGCCTTACCACTTGGCGACGCCCCATGACACAAATAAAGACTAAGATTGGTACTAGTTGTTCGTCAACTTGAGTCTAACTATGCGTAAAATAAATTAGATTGTTGAAAGAATTTTTCTATGTATAAATATAGAATTAAACTAAGGAATTTATTGATCATTACATCTAATTCAATTAAGATATTATATGAAAGTATGATTTATTCTATTTACTTTTGATTTTCGAATCAAAGTGGAAGAATTTTTGATTGGGCAAGTTAAAATCAAAGAAGGGTTTTTTGTATATCCACTTTATTTCTTTAACCTTCTATAAATAATGCAACTTATTAATAACTCAATCAAAATAAATATAATTACCCTCAAGAACAAAACGTTTGTTATGCTTAATATATTAAGTTTGCCCTGTAGCTGTCTTAATTCTACCCTTTTTTTAAATAGTTTTTTCGCCGCCAAATTGCCCGAAGCCTACGCTTTTTTAAATCCAGTCGTAGATGTTATGCCTGTAATACCTCTTTTCTTTTTTCTCTTAGCTTTTGTTTGGCAAGCTACTGTAAGTTTTCGATAATATTATTATTTAAATACCTTTTTTTTTAGTATTTACTACCGCCCTAGACAAATTCATGTTTTATTGTAAAAAATTTATAATAATCAATAAGATCCTATAAATCTTACAGTATGAAACCTTGATTGAAATAGTTCAATTATTGTATAAAAAGTTCACAACACCACATTTGACTTCATTATTATGCCCTTTTTCCAGCGAAGACCTCTTCCAAAATGTATAATTGTGGGTATAAGAGGTTTTTTCTTAATTTGGTGACAATTTTAAAAAATATATCTTAAAATATAATAAAATACGGAAGCTAAAATACAAATATCCACATGGAAGATCTACTCTCTTTATTTTTCCTAAAAAAAAACTTTTGGAGATTCTGTAATGCTTACTCTAAAACTATTTGTTTACACAGTAGTGATATTCTTTGTCTCTTTATTCATCTTCGGATTCCTATCTAATGATCCGGGACGTAATCCTGGACGTGAATAATAAAAAAGAAATAAGGTTTGTTTTTCTTGCTCGATTTTAAAATGTTATTTAGTAGTATTTTATAACTTTCACATTTTTAATTTAACTAGTAAAAAAAGGAAATCAAAAGTTATCAATGAAAACGGAAAGAGAGGGATTCGAACCCTCGGTACGAAAAACTCGTACAACGGATTAGCAATCCGACGCTTTAGTCCACTCAGCCATCTCTCCCTAATGCACAAAATAAAGTACAATAAATTAAATAAAAGTCAATATAGGGCTTCAAAAAATACTTTTATTTAATTTATCCGTAATTTATCTGTAGAAAATGTATAAAAAAAATTAATAATAATAAATAAAATAAATCAAAAAGTACTTTTTTATTTTGTACAAAAAACAGGAATTTCCCCGGCCTGGCCAGTACCTAGCTGGGCCAGGTCTCTTTTGTTCCAATGACTAAAATTAAATAAAAAGGGTTCTTCTTCTAACGTAAGATAGGAAAAGAAGGGAACTGTGAATTCTTGTTCACCGCATTTTTATGTTACGACTTAAATATTTTTGTCAAGCCATATCCGATAAAAACTTCTAAGCAAAAAACTTGGGATAAAATTTGGTCCTAATCTCATTACGTCTTCTCGTTTACGCTCTAATTTTCCGGATTCCTTCGTATCTTTTGATTACCAACAAATATCTTGTTCGACAAAAAGTAGATTTATACATAATAATCGGATTGTAGCGGGTATAGTTTAGTGGTAAAAGTGTGATTCGTTCTATTAAGCCCTTAATGGTTAAGGGGTCCCCCGGGGTTGATTTATATGCCATTCCGATCAAAAACTTTATCTCGTAAAAAGGATTTACTCCTTTACCTCTCAATGAAAAAATAGAGGAAGAATATATATTCTCGTGATTTGTAT